TTGACTCTGTGCCATTGATTCCATATTATTAGTAATCAATAATGAAAGAGTTTCTTCATATTCGGGGGCATAATTCACATGGATATAGTAAGTCTTGCTTGGGCTGCTTTAATGGTAGTCTTTACATTTTCCCTTTCACTTGTAGTATGGGGAAGAAGTGGACTCTAGGGCTAGGGTAATTACTAATTGAATTGAGTTGAGTAATCAAACTGTATTAATAGTTTCATAATCCTTCTGCAAAGCGTTTTTCTTTCAAATATCTTCATTTTAAAATTCGACTGGAATCCAGTTAAAGTAATGTAATAGATGACGAATAACCTTTCAATCAAACAAATAGTTAAATTAAATGATTCCCATCTTCGTATTTTAAAACTAAACGGAATACGCATGATATGCAATTTTTTCCAACCAAATTGAAATAGAGTATTTAGATGAACTAGCTCTTAACAGAATTATATATAAATATTACAATGAGGAGCAACCGACCCCTTTTTATTTGTTTCTCGCTTTACTGTTCAAAGAGGAAGTCGATCTGTTATTATGTAGATACGTATTTTATAAGATAAGAGTAAAGGTGGGCATTCAATTATATCATATTGATCGAAATCGGTCTAAACCAAATGAATGTACCAAAGTAAAGAACTCGAATTGGGATACTATGTATATTACACATATGGGAGTTATATGTACATATATCAATATACAGATTACGGAGTGATCTACATTAAGCCATCTTTCTTTATACAGTCCAACTTTATTATTTTATATAATAATGTATAGTAGAATTATACACTAATAGATAGTATGGTAGAAAGGTTCCTATATTCCTTTCTACCATACTATCAAATCTCATATACGTCTGATTTTAATTCGCTCATTTTATTTAAGACGTGGAATTTGAATCCCTTTCATTTCTTCCATTATTGATAAGAACTAAGAAGTCAAGCTTGATTCAAATTAATCGTTTTGACTGACCGTTTTTACGTAAATGATAAGTAAAAAAGCAGTAGGAACTAGAATGAACAGTGCAGTAGCAATAAATGCGAGAATATTTACTTCCATAATTTCATCGTTTTTTTACTTCATAATTAATAACTCGGGATCTGATCCCATAGAGATTCTAAATCTTTATCCTGTAAATTCAATGGGAGAAATACATCCCGATGATATTGAATCGGATCAATATCATTGAATAACAATATCTGAGCTATCAAATCTATTCATCATCGAGAATGGAATAGTATAACATAGGAAGATCTTTTATCCATACGGAAGAAAAACCTAAAATGGAATTCCTGATCCAATTTAGAATCTCATTGAATTATTATTCTTTATTTTATCCATTCGTTATTTTCTATAACCTACCGTCTTATTTATAGAATCATATATATAATATAATAAAGGATGATCTGGCCCATCTTCCGCTTCCATTGGTCAAAAACCCAACCCAAATAGTAGAAGTAAAATGGAAAAAATAAGAAGAAAAGATCGAATATTTTGATAAATTAAAAAAGAAAAAATGAACTCTTTTTTTTTAGTTTGTTCTTTCTTCGATAGGACCTTCCCCGGAAATAAAAAAAGATTTCTCATTCCCTCACTAAGAGAAGAGAGGGTCTATCTTTTCTTTGTTTGCTCTTCCTTTTCTTAATTACTTAATTTAAATATTCCTTTCTTTCCTTGAACCGGCCCTGGGACACATATATCCAAAATGAAGTATGTAGTTTGAATGATATAAATAGATTGTTTCCTATTAGTAATTTAAGTTATCAAAAATTGGAGCTAGAAAGAGGCTTTAATATGAAAAAAAGTATTTTATCGAGGTAACTATGTGAAAAGTGCATTTTTTATCGTACAATAAACGAATCCAAATTTGTGTATATGCTCTAGTGAAAGTATATATATAAGTATTCGATTCCCTTCCACGGGTCAGGAGCAATCGAAAAAAACCAGACAAGGATTTCTTTTAATCCTAACTAAATAGGGTGCTACTCACAATTGTACCAATTCAATATGCCTATCCCCCTCGGTACTAATTGAAGTAATTGAAATTGTCGCATTGTATTTTCTCAATAAAAAATTCGAAACGGAAAAAAAAAGGACCTATGGGAATTAGATCCCACTCTATGCCCCTTGACAGAAAATAAAAAAATGAATTGATGGAGTCATCGGATACTAGGTCGGGACTGACGGGGCTCGAACCCGCAGCTTCCGCCTTGACAGGGCGGTGCTCTGACCGATTGAACTACAATCCCAGAGAAATAAGGTATACAGCATACATATTATTAATGATTTGATTAAGACTAGTTTAATTTAGAATTGTCATATTGTAACAGAGAAAGGAGTGATTGGTATATTAATATCCACATAGATATGGACTTTAGTGAGAACGACACGGATTACTAGAAATCCTATTGTCAAATCGTGTTAAATCGATTGATACGAAATCTTTCCAAAAAATATTTTGACTTGTTAATTCTTGTCCTATGTTTTCGGATTATGATATGAATCCAGATAATTCATAAAATGAAGAATATATCGGAAAAAAACAAATAGGATATAAAATTAACCAGACGTTTCCGGCGGACAAATTTCTTATATTATGTAATCTCATGATGGATCGGTGAATTCTTGGGCCGAGCTGGATTTGAACCAGCGTAGACATATTGCCAACGAATTTACAGTCCGTCCCCATTAACCACTCGGGCATCGACCCAGGAAGAATCAAGTCTAGACTTATTGATAATACATGATCAACCTCCTTTCGTAGTACCCTACCCCCAGGGGAAGTCGAATCCCCGCTGCCTCCTTGAAAGAGAGATGTCCTGAACCACTAGACGATGGGGGCATATCTGCGATGCCCAACCGACATCATACTATATATACTCATAGTATGAATAGTTTTTTGTAATTGTCAATATAATGTAATGGTGTGACTAAATACGAATAAGTTTTCCACCTTTCCTTTCGCGATTCCGATAGAATATTTTTTCATTCATGGTTCATGAATGAAAAAAATTCTATATTCTATTTCTATATATAGATTCTATATCATTAGAATGGATAAACATTCCGAAATAATTATAATGTGTTATAATTAATAATTAATGAAGTATAGGATCGCTAGTGATTTGTCCGACAGAAAAGCCATTCTTCAACCTTCACGCATCGATTCACGCATTGTTAAGATGCGATATTCCTATCTTACAGCTAGGAAATTAAGAAACGATAGAAAGTTTCTTTTTTTCTAAGAGCAGAGCTTGGATTTCAGGTACGAGTTGAATCTTTTCATTCCATACATTACATGATTTGATCACATATCAAATATCTTGGATCTATTTCAATTTGTGTATTAATCAAACGAATCTCGTTGTGATAGGGGTCAATAAAAGAAAAAAAAGTAATTAGGTTTTAGCCTAGACTGACTAAAAAAAAAAAGATATTCCCGAATGAGACACTATGAGCCTACTGTATGCACCTATGTAATGTAATATGTAGGTATATAATATATGTATATGTCTTCACATTGTCTCATTCAGGAATGGAATAAAATAGGCCCTTTTAACTCAGCGGTAGAGTAACGCCATGGTAAGGCGTAAGTCATCGGTTCAAATCCGATAAGGGGCTTTTTCCACAAAACTCTAGTTTCAATCTTCATTTTTTAGTGGATAATAGGGATATTTTTTTTATTAGAATGAGTTAATTAACTAATTATCATTATAAATATAATGAGATAGTATAGTGATTATAAAGTGTTCATTATAATGATAAATCACCCCGCTTATTGGGAAGACAACTATGTCACTACAGGCTATATTCTTACTCAATTCAGGTTTCATTATTCCATATTTTTGGTTCGAGGACATAGATATTCTACCTACTCAACCCCAATTATGAATCGCCAAATATTCCTACTTTTCCGTTATTCCAATCAAATCCATCATAAATATAAGAAATAAAAAAGGTAAGTGGACCTGACCTATTGAATCATGACTATATCAGCTATTCTGATATTCAAATTTGATAGAGATAGAATTGTAGCCTCGAAATTTTTTTTTTTCATTTCCTTTAGACTACGTCGCAAGAATTTAGAATTTGTCGATATTTCCGATTCAATCTTTTTTGGATCCTCCATAAGAATAAATTATTATTCCGTTCCTCCACTCCTCCACGCGAAACGTTTATTCTGAGTCACAAAATAAGAGACGTCTATTTTTGAATATCTTTCTTTGATTCAAAAAAAAAAGGATCGGTTGCTTATATATAGATTTTTTTTATCTATCTATAGTTATAAATATAGATAGATCGGGTCGTGGCTTTATGTACCAAATATTTACATATTGATGCATCCTCTATTTTTGTTTCGACAATGGGATGGATAACGAGAACGGATACTAGAAATAGAAAGATATTTGAATTTCCAGTCCACTATCCACTATATAGTATATAGTATTTAATTTACTATTTTATATTGCATATCATATTTCATTTAGAGACAGGGGGAAAATAAGGAATTTCCCCTCTTTTTCTGACAACAACAAGGTAAAGTAAATAAGCAAATAGTCCATTTTTTGGCTCGAACCATTCAAAAATATATTATACTTTGTAGTTTTCGATTCATCTGAAGGAAATATAAAAGAGAAAGAAGACAATAAAATAAAAAAAATGAATTAAAATTGAAAAGTCATATCATATAAATTATATAGGGTACTGTAGTCGTTTAATATACTATAGAATAGAAATAAGTTGGAAGAATCCATAGAGATATTTATTGATTGATCTTTTCTCAATATCACAAACAAGATCCAAAAATAAGATTAGTTGGTGGAGCGGGTGTAGATAGGAGGAGCAACTGGTGATGGGAGCGGGGATCATTTGTTCAAAGCATAGTTCTTTCAAAAAATTCATCTGAGTTGAGTGATGAGTCATAAGACAATTCAAGATTCAGATAGTTATTCAGAATAAAAGAGGAAAAAATAATAGAATCGAACTCATGGATTTAC